TAGCATTTTTAGCATATGGCTAAGGATTGTGAAGTCTATAAGAGGGGTTGTATTTATTAAACAGATATAGATATATAAGTCTTCCCCTAATACTGCCCTTCCATTTTTATTCCATGAAAATTAAAATTTGAAACACAAAAATTTTCTGAGAATTCCCTATAGGCAACATATATAAATAAGATAACCAATTAGATATCTGTGTAACAATTTATGTTCTGGGGTTTACATCTACCCATATATATTGTTATAATGATATTGTTATAATTGAAATGGAGAAATTGAAAATAAAAAATACTGAATAAACACTGATTAGTTATGTATCATTTTTTATTTTCTTGTGTAATTAGGAAAACAAAATTTGATATTCAAATCCAAGACTCATTCATGAATTTGCAGCCAGGAGTCAATAGTCAATAGTTCATGGTTCAAATTTGCCATCAACTTGTTTTTTTTTAAATACACATTTTACTTTTCAATAGAAAAATGAGGGGAAGTTTTTAGGCACTGTGTTTGTGTGTTTTGAGATACTATAGAATCAATCGAAGAAGTGGATCAAATTAAATCAAAAAAAGGCCCTTATTTTCGGAAAAGAATTAATAAAAAAAGGCTTCAATATACAAGTACAAAAAAGTGGTTCAGTAATCCAACCTTAAGCAGAAAAATTTCCATCTATTTTTTTTTGTATTATTTTGGCGACATGGCCGAGTGGTAAGGCGGGGGACTGCAAATCCTTTTTCCCCAGTTCAAATCCGGGTGTCGCCTGATCAATAAAAGACTCGAAATCTCTTATTATGTTCTGTTGATATATAACTCACCCCTTTTTCCCCGGCAGCAGAAACGGATTGTTCATTCGGCCTGGGTGTTTTCTAAAAGATTATAGTAAATCTTTGCATCTAGGATTAAAAAGATTCTAATGGTGGAAGGGCTATCACGACTTCCAGATCCCCTCTCCTCTATTCTACTACTAATGTAGTATATACTGGCTAAGTCTTGAATTCCGTTGGATAGACCAGATACGAAATCTAATTAAATTAGCAGTTTAGTTGTGTAAAGACCGGAAGAGCCTTTATATACAATACATATACTTAAATATACTTAATAAATAATAATAATAAGAGTACTTACTATATATCTATACAGACTCACGAGAATTTATGAGCGTTCACATTCAATATTAGACTGAATGGAGAATATAATTAACTTATATAAAGATAAAAACGGGCAAAAAGAACAGGCCTTATTATTCCTATATGTTCCATTCGTAACATTCCATTAAGGTGTCATTGCCTATTTTACTTGTGTTTAGTCTTTCCCAATTAAAAGTCGTATAGGAATTTAGTAGAAGTTATTGGGATTAGTTCATCAACAGTGTTCGGTCAGAGTCCCTTTTTGACTCTGCGCCGTTGATTCGACTATTATTAATGAGCAATAATGGAATAATTCCTTCATAGAGATAGGGGACATAATTCACATGGATATAGTAAGTCTCGCTTGGGCTGCTTTAATGGTAGTCTTTACTTTTTCCCTTTCACTCGTAGTATGGGGAAGAAGTGGACTCTAGAGGTACTACGAATTGATTGAGGAATCAAACCATATCAATTGTTTTCTAGATCGTTCTGCAACATGTTTTGAATTATTTAAAAAATATCTTCATTTATTACCTTACATTGGATTCTAGTGGAGTAATGTATTTTATGAATAAAATTCTTTCAATCAAAGAGATATTTCCAGGATTCCCATATTTGTATCTCGAAAGCAAAGGGATACAGATTATTGGAATTTTATTCCAACCAAATTCGTCCTAAATTTTCTATTTCAATGAACGGGCTCTTCCCATAATTTTAGTTTTAGATGGATACTAAAGAAGGCCCGACCCCCCCCTTTTTTGTTTCCCTCTTTACTTTACTTTTTCCTGCTCAAAAATAAAATTTTTAAGTGTATACACGATTTCTATGAGAAAAAATTAGGCATGGTAGTTGTATAACAAGAGAGTATGCATAATAAGATCTTGACTTGGGAGTCACATATTGCGCACTTACCGATTCTTTTATTATTTTTTTTTTCGAAATTACATTTTGACTTTATCAGGGTTTCAAGCATTAAAAATTTGTGAGGTTTATTATTTTATTATTATTATACTTATTCCCGTTTAAAATACGAAGAAGTGACCATAGAACTCCTGTCAATGGATCAATCCAGTTTTTCTTAGGAATGCTAGAAAAAATATTACGATATTACGGCTCTTTAATAGATGCCGCTAATGCTTTTTCCTTCGTTGATTCTTTCGATAGATCACGAGACTCAGATTGCAAATAAAAAGAAATCGATAAATTATAACTAGAAAGTAAGACAAGACAGTTTTTTAATATTGATAAAAAAAAAATGTATAAAAAAAAAGAGAATTGGTTCTATGTAAATTCCATATATTATCTTGATATTTACATTACATATATCAAGATAATATTGTAGATTGATCGACACGAAGTCCCTGTCTTTATTA